CATTTTTCTTTTTCGAAGCTACTCCTTTTCCTATTCATTCAACTGCCAAATCTTATGAATTCGGGTCGATTGGATCGAGTGAAAAATCCTATTGTTTTGGTTGTGGACTCAAGGGTTCAGGTTCAAACATGTTCTTTGAAGAAATATATGAGTTCTATTATAATAGAAAAAAATATGTTTTTTTTATTCCATTTAAGTAAATCGAGAAAAGGAAAAACATAATAAGAAATGACACTCCTATCATAGGAATAGCCTTGTTGCTGCTTCAATAACAAGCATTTTCGTTTTCAAATCAAATAAATCATTTGATTTATGATTCATTGGAACAAGGAATGGCCTGGCTAGGTACTGGCCAGGCCGGGGGAATAAAAGAAAGAACTTTTCGGACGAAATCAAAGAGGTACTCTTTCTATTGGAGATATCTGTTTCGAATCATTATCTAAAGGGAATTGATGATTGATCAAATTCGTCTATATTTATAGAATAAAGAAAGATAAGGAAAAACTTTTATCAACCTTTACTTCACGCGTCACATATGAATTATCCTTTTAAAATTGGGAGAGATGGCTGAGTGGACTAAAGCGGCGGATTGCTAATCCGTTGTACGAATTATTTGTACCGAGGGTTCGAATCCCCCTCTCTCCGTTTCTTCTGATCACTTGATATTTCCCTTTCGAATTCGAAAAAATCTCTAACCCCCTTTCTCAGAGTTAAATGTATGGAATGGAGAAATAAAATCCTAAGAAAATTCAGAAATCGAGCAAGGAAAAACCCCTGATTTTTTTATTCATCACGTCCAGGATTACGTCCTGGATCATTAGATAGGAATCCGAAGATGAAGAGAGAAACAAAGAATATCACTACTGTGTAAACGAAGAGTTTGAGAGTAAGCATTACACAATCTCCAAGATCATTTTGGGGGAAATAGGGGAATAGATTCTCCATTTTTGTACCACATATTCCGTTTTGACAACAAGAAAAGAGGCGGTTTCTAGAAAACATAAGGAATTTGCAGGAATGAATTTGTAATAAGATTCTGATTCTTTCGTTAACAAAACGATCTCTCATACCTACAATTAGGTATTGTAGGGACCATACATAGGGTCTTCGACCCCCAGAAGGAATGAAGAAATGAGGTGATTCCGATTCATCTCGGTTATCCAAAAGAATTTCCATGTTTGAGTCGAGGGTTCATTATCTGATCTTATCAATTCTTAAGAATAGCATTTTTTTTTATCGAATAAATCATGAATGTTTCTAAGACAGTATTAAAGATCTCATCGAAAACTTACAGCAGCTTGCCAAACAAGGGCTAAGAGAAAAAAGAGCACAGGTATGACTGGCATAACATCTACGATTGGATTGAAAAAAGCATAAGCTTCGGGCAATTTGGCGAAGAAAAAGCTACTCGAATGAAGGGCAGAATTAAGACAGATCAAACTAAAGATATTAAGCATAACAAACATTTTGTTCTTGGAGAAAATTTCATTATTATTGGGTTATTGATATAAGGGGAAAATGAAGAAAGAAGGGAAAGTAGGCCGCAAAATCTTTCTTTTTCTTTGAACTCCCTCAATCAAAAATCCTTCAATTCTCAAATGAGAATAGAAGGAATCATACCTTACATACAATATCTTAATTGAATTATATGTAATGATCAATAAATTCATTTTGATTCTACATCTACATGTGTAGAATCATAGCAACAACCAATTCAATAGATATTGGGGCTGGAATTGACGAACAACCAATACCGATATTAGTGTTTATCGGTGTCGAATAGAAATCAAAATGGGGCGTGGCCAAGTGGTAAGGCAACGGGTTTTGGTCCCGTTACTCGGAGGTTCGAATCCTTCCGTCCCAGACCAATTCTATCATAACAAAGATTGTTCTTTTTAACAATCTTCTGTTTAAGGGTGTAATGTTGGATACAATGTGATCCAATCTTTCTTTGTGATTTCTAATGATTCTTCTATAGAATCATATCTTCCCTTTCGATTTTGTTTCTCACAAACAAACGGATCGAGTATCAATGACATGTGGATGGAAATAAATATCTTTTTTGATATAGGTAGGATGGGAACAAAGATCAAAGTGAAATTAAAAAAAAAAAAACTGGGTGGGCCATTCAGCGTATGTTCGCCCCCTCGCCCATATTCATATTGAAGGTTAGTTAGTCATTTGGATAAACTTTATGCCCCATATCTATGATATTTGGATTCTCACATGATGCATTCTGAGTCGAAATGCGAAATAAAAGAGAAGTCTCTACCTTCCCTAAAGTAAATATAAATAAAGATAGGGTAGACAAAATGACTAATTCTATGTGGATCCTGAATCCTAAAAAACGGGGGGGTTCTTGGTATTAATTCCAGCGATGGAATTAAAGCTCCTGAGACTGGACAAAATCAAACAAAATAGTAACAACAAATTGATATGAACCCATTTTGCTTTGTACTTATACAAGACAGGATAGCATCCCATAAGAAGATCCTTTTAAATTGGCTTTGGGTATGATTCATGATCCCCATGGAATTCGTGTCGATATGAGTTAATCCGCAAAGGAAAGGAAGGTATCAATTTCAAGACCCTTGTCATCCGGATCTTATTAACAAACAAGAAAATTCAATACGGAACAGATTATTTTCTTTGGACCTAATTTCTTTTATTTTGTATTTGATTTGGCTCCAATGAATAATTGGAAATCAATGTAGCGATCAATTGGGGGAGGGGGGAGATTCATACATTCACTTTACTTTATGGAAAGATTCCTGAATCTGAAGTAAGGAAAAATCTGTAGAAAACGAACCATGCCTATATGTATTGTTATTGTTCTATTTCAGTGATCAGTGACACCGGTGTTTCAGTTTTGGCGAAAAAGATCTGCGATCCCTTAAATACCCACGATTACCCCCGGTAACACTTGTTTGGTGTATCTGATGAATACGATAAAATCAGATGAAAGAATACCTGAAAGAATACCGACCTTCATCTTTTCTTTCATGAGCCCCTTCTATCCATCCCCAAGAAAACAAAACAATTGGATTTGTTTCTTGACCCATTTATCTGGTTTAAATTATTGATGATTCAATCGGAAAGGAAACATAGAAGTCTCTTATGATGATCAAATTCGCGTCTGATTTAATTAATCAGATATCTGCTAAACATTTTTAGATCCTCGTTGTACCGACTTGTTGATGGATTTAGAGATTCAATTCAGTCTTTACTGGAAAACTTATTTCCAGTAATGATGTCGAAGTAGGAAATTCTTGAAATTGTTTTTTATGATTCCTTATAAATTCTTTCTACTCGAAGAAGTGTGACATTGGTGAATCTATCCTATCGAGTCACTTGCGATCTTTCCCGGTCATTGGAATAGCTTGTTTGGTTAATGACTCATTCTGTTCCGGTATCGGTAATCTAATTAAAGACCCTTCTTTAGTTTTAGTTGTTTGAGAAAGAATTGGATCTTTCATGATTCATCATCCCTAACAATCTGTTGAAGATGTAAAGAAGTGTTAAGCAACGCATTTCTTCGGGTTTTTTATAAATGTGTTTCATTCTTCTAATAAAATATGGGGTTAAATTATATTCTTGCTGAGACTTCTCCAGATCCATATATGAAAATAAAAGTATGGAGGACTTCATATACTATATACCGATTGAGCCAATGACTATTCATGATTCCATATTGAATCAATTCCATACCGGTCCAAAATTAGAGGAATGTTATGGTAAAACTTCGTTTGAAACGATGTGGTAGAAAGCAACGTGCGACTTGAAGGACATTATTGGCTGTGGATTCTTGTACCCACCATTTTATATATCAAAGAAGATGCTCTCGGCTCGACATAGTTTGTTCTATTCCACTAGGACCCCAATTTTGGGGTTGTAATAAAATAATCTAATTATAATATAGCACATGATGGAGCTCGAGCATAAAGAATTGGTTCATTTAGCAGAGAGAAGGATCTAGGGTTAATGCCAATCAATAAGTTGGAACAACTTCGTAAGTATATTTTCGGTATAGAAATTGAAAGGATCAAGTTCGAACAAGTAAAAAAAAAAAAAGTAAAATGAATTTGTCGAAATAGTTTTACCAATTCCGATCAAAAGTGTATCACAGGGGAATCAATCGTTTCCATAGAACGAAATAACAAAAGGTATGTTGCTACCATTTTGAAACAATTAAGGATCACCGAAGTAATGTCTAAACCCAAGGATTCAAAGCAAAGATAAAATAAAGGATACCGGAACAAGGAAACACCGTTTTCAATTGTCTCAAAAACTAGATCAGAATGGGGAAGAAATAAAATCGACTCTAGGCGAGACAAACAAAAGAGGTTAGAGACGGCTCAATAAATGTCTAAGGATTTCCCTTCGAGCTCTTTGAGAATTACCCAACTTGAGTTATGAGTACGAATGAGATTTCTTTTTTTTTTTTTTTTCAGGAAGGAAGAACAAAAAAAAATGACTCAAATCATAGTCTAATTGATGATTTTGTGGATCTATTTGCCACTACAATACATAAATTCGAATCATTCTTTTTCGAGCCGTACGAGGAGAAAACCTCTTATACGTTTCTAGGGGGGGTTGTTCATTTATGTCTATCCCAATGAGTCATCTATCGAATCGTTGCAATTGATGTTCGATCCCGAAGAGAGGGAAGAGATCTTCGTAAAGTGGGTTTTTACGATCCGATAAAGAACCAAACTTATTCAAATGTTTCCGCTATTCTATATTTCCTTGAAAAAGGCGCTCAACCTACAGGAACTGTTCATGATATTTCAAAGAAGGCGGAGGTATTTAAGGAATTTCGAATTAATCAAATGAAATTAATGAAATAAAAAAAAAAGGGGGGGGGGTGCCCAGTATCTAGCTTTGTCTAATTGTTTCTCCACCATTCCTTATTTTTTTTCTCTATTCTCTATTCATTGTTGCTCTCACATGACCCCGTATCATAGAACTATAAAAAAAAGTATCTTCTCTTGATATGAGACAGATAGAAAAAAGATTGAGTGAATAGATGAAATAACTGGGAAATTATGGGATTACCATCAATCAGATGGTTTTCGTTGGGACTCCACCAACAAACAAAAGGTCAATCTTGCTTATTATACCTCTATTGAATAAATATTGAATAAACCCGACATTTTTTTCCTACCGGAATTCCTTATTTATTTCCCCACTCATACTTCATCCCTTATCTATGTTGTAGTGTCACTCCAACACAAGTCCTTGTTTTATTTATTGAATTGGTTTTCTCAACATTCAATTCATATTGACAATGGTGTATCGAACAAATATAATTCGATCGTGGATAAATAGATCTATTTATCCACATTTCATAAGTTTGTTTCTTTATTTCACTCAAACGATGGGTTCGTCAATTTCGTTGTGACATCAAGAAGTATCTTAGTTAATATAATGAAAAAAAAAAAATAGAGTATGGGTAGTCTATCAATTTTTACATCTATTTAGATTTTCTCTATAATTTATCCCAGAATCTGTTGTATTTTCATCTGATCTCTGTTCATTTTTATGTTCACAATTGATCATCAAATCTTTCTTTTTGATCTGTTGCTAGTTCAATGTTTTGACGAGGTCGGGCAATCGAATCTCTTTATTTATTTTTTATTCCGATCGTATCTACACACCCTATTTATATGGGTTGCTAACTCAACGGTAGAGTACTCGGCTTTTAAGTGCGGCTATGGTCTTTTACACATTTTGATGAAGCAACGGATTCGTCCATACCATTGGTAGAGTTTGTAAGACCACGACTGATCCTGAAAGGGAATGAAAGGAAAAAACAGCATGTCGTATCAATGGAGAACTCTTAGAATACTTCATCCTTAACGGATCGATACAAAATCTTGTTTTGATTCTTTTCTTGGAAAGGGGTCAAATCAATTCAAGTTGGGTCGAGTGAATAAATGGATAGAGCCCTATAGCTCCAATTATAGGGAAACCAAAAGCAACGAGCTTCTGTTTGTTCTTAATTCGAATGATTACCCGATCTAATTAGACGTTAAAAATATATTAGTGCCTGATGTGGGAAAGGGTTCTCTTGTGAGTGGATCATCAATTCCTTTTTTTTCATGAATCCTAACTATTCTCTATTATGTTCTCTATTATGTAGTGGAGACGAATGTGTAGAAGAAACGGTATACTGATCAAAATTCATTATTCCAAAGTCAAAAGAGTGATCGGGTTGTAAAAATAAAGGATTTCTAACCATCTCTTGTAACTATAACGAACATAAATAAATTGGATGGAAATAGGATCCGTTGATTGTCCTTTCTGGCTCCGGGGTATCTATTCTTTTCTTACTATATACCTTGTTCTGACCGTATCGTACTATGTATTATTTGATAACTCAAGAAATCCCCCATATTGGTTCAAGTGTAATTTCAAATGGAAATGGAGGAACTACAAGGATATTTAGAAATGGATGGATTTCGGCAACAATACTTCCTATATCCGTTTCTATTTCAGGAATATATCTACGCGCTTGCTCATGGTCATGCTTTAAATGGATCGATTCTTTATGAACCGGTGGAAAATTTAGATCATGACAATAAATCCAGTTCACTAATTGTGAAACGTTTAATTACTCGAATGCATCAACAGAATCGTTTGATTATTTCGGTTAATGATTCTAATCAAAATCGATTCGTTGGGCACAACAATCATTTTGATTCTCAAATGATATCGGAGGGTTTTGCAGTCGTTGTGGAAATTCCATTCTCGCTGCGATTGGTATCTTCCCTAGAAGAAAAAGAAATAGCAAAATCTCATAATTTACGATCTATTCATTCAATATTTCCCTTTTTCGAGGACAAGTTATCACATTTAAATCATGTGTCAGATATACTAATACCCCACCCCATCCATCTGGAAATCTTGGTTCAAACCCTTCACTCTTGGATACAAGATACTCCTTCGTTGCATTTATTGCGATTCTCTCTCTACGAGTATTGGAATTCAAATAGTCTCATTACTCCAAAAAATTCCATTTCCCTTTTTTCAAAAGAGAATCAAAGATTCTTCTTGTTCCTCTCTAATTCTCATGTATATGAATGTGAATTCATATTCATTTTTCTCCGTAAACAACCCTTTCATTTACGATCAAAATCTTTTGGATCCTTTCTTGAGCGAACACATTTCTATGCAAAAATAGAATATCTTGTAGTAGTGCTTTGTAACGATTTTCAGAAAACCCTATGGTTGTTCAAAGACCCTTTTATGCATTATGTCAGATATCAAGGAAAATCGATTCTGGCTTCAAGGGGGGCTCGTCTTCTGATAAAGAAATGGAAATCTCACCTTGTCAACTTTTGGCAATGTCATTTTGACTTGTGGTCTCAACCGGCCAGGATCCATATAAAGCAATTATATAATCATCCCTTCTATTTTCTGGGCTATCTTTCAAGTGTACGACTAAACTCTTCGGTGATAAGGAGTCAAATGCTAGAGAATTCGTTTCGAATAGATACT